GACCAATTGGTCGATTCGAATTGAAGTGGAAAATCATCCAGAACTGTAACTGTTTAGTCAAAACACGAATTCGTTTTGACCAAACCATCTAGTTCCCTTTGATTATTGTGGGCATATCTGGTTACCGACTGACTTAACTGGGATCCTGTTCCCAGTTTACTTAATTTTTTTATTTCCATTTTCTTTAGTTAGTATAACTCTACATGTTACGCTTAGACAAATTATTCCCAGTTTACTTAATTTTTTTATTTCCATTTTCTTTAGTTAGTATAACTCTACATGTTACGCTTAGACAAATTATCTTGTTTTCGCCTAGGATTTTGGCTAAAGAAAGTGACTTCCAACTAAAAAGAAGATTGAATTCGGAGGTCTTTTTTCGTTTTTTTTTTTTTTCTTAATGATTGAATTCGGAGGTCTTTTTTCGTTTTTTTTTTTTTTCTTAATGATTTAGAATGAATAAGTATTCAAATGTAGGAGAATGGAGTGTTTATCTCAAGATTTCGAATATCGTATACGAAAAAAATGCTTCTTTTACATTGTTTTGGCACTGAAACTTACCAAATCGTTTTTCAAAAAACTCTAGCTTGTCTCCTAGATCTATGTGAATAACTCTTTGGAGTTTTTCACCGGACTCATGTCTTTGACTTCTTAAATTCATTAAGGTTAGGTATACCAAAGAAAAGAAGTATCACTAACTTACCCCCTTGATTGGGGTCGACGGGGAAATTCATATGGAGTTTCTCTCCGAAGATTAGAAGGGTTTATTTGTTTATCAACGATTGGATAGGGATTCAGTTTTCTGTTCTGTTTAAAACGATTCCTGTGAGTGAGTTTTTAGGAAGAATTTTCTTTCAATGAACTAGCCGGTCAGTTCCAAGTTCAAAATAAAGAATGAAGAAATCCAAATTATACAATTTTTTATTTCAACTCTTCATTTTATTTTGTATTTTCTATTTACAGGGCTCTAGGGCTATACGGACTCGAACCGTAGACCTTCTCGGTAAAACAGATCAAACTGACTGATTATTATCAAAATGATCTGAACTGTTTTAAAAACCCAACATGCATTTTATTTTGCATTGGGCTCTTTCATTAACTGATAGAAATATCAGCCAATCCACCATATTCTTTCTTAACAGAAAAATAAGATAAGGAGATGGCTCCATGTGCTCTGATTCATTATTTTGGATTCGGATCCAGGAGCACTACCAAAGTGTTTCAAGGGTGGGGTTATCTTGACGTAGGTTTGCCTCTGGCCTAGATCGCTTTAAGTTAAATGAAGTCTCTATCGTTCGTTTTAAAATGAAAATCAAATATGAAACCTCATACACCTTAAAGTTCATAATATGAAAAGAGATTTTTTAAGGACCTTATACTCATTATGCCTAGCATTGAATGCACTGGTATTCACCTTATCAATATCTCAAATCAATGATGGAGTCTGTTTGGTACCTAAAAAGGGGAACCAAAATCGGACCGACCCATTTGTCAGGCTATTGTTCCCTCAAAGTTATGGAGTAAGACATCGATTTCACAATAAAATCAATTGTATGATGGATTCCTCTGAAAAACATTGGCGCGTGTGTAAACGAGGTGCTCTACCAACTGAGCTATAGCCCTTAGTGCTTGTGATCCGTATTTTATCATGTATATAATTTCTTGTCAAGATGAATATTCTATGATCCAACATCCAAAATTTTGGAGTGTTATTGCTTAGATTATTATTGCTTATAAGGAATATAATATTTATAATCCATCGATGGGATGGGTTCCGTTTGGTTTCCTTTGGAATGATAAATTACCTACTTAACTCAGTGGTTAGAGTATTGCTTTCATACGGCGGGAGTCATTGGTTCAAATCCAATAGTAGGTAGAACTTATTAGATACCATTGACTCCGGTATCTAATAAGTTTTTTGCCTCACCCTCTTTTCTTTTTATTAATTTTGTATTCTTATTGATTTCTTATTTCATTTTTTTAATGCAATGCGTTGTATCAAAACTGGACTCCAATCAAGCAGAATCCAATCGAAATAGGGTTTCGAAACAGAACTTCTTTTCATTATTCGAACGTACCAACTACTTATGAAATCACATTGATAGCCTCTACTCTTGTCCTAGCTCGTCGGAGAGCTAGATTTGCCTCAATTATTTGTCTCTTTCCTTCAGCTTTTCTCAAATTAGCTTCTGCTATTTCAAGAGCTTGCTGAGCTTCTTGCGGATCAATATCACTACCTTTTTCCGCATCATTTACTAAAACAGTGATTTCATTTTGGCCTATTCTAGCAAAACCACCCATCAGAGCCATCGTTAACCATTCGCCGTTAAGGCGTATTCTCAAAATCCCTATATCCACAGCTGTAGCAATAGGAGCATGATTTGGTAATATGCCAATTTGACCGCTATTCGTAGATAAAATGATTTCTTTTACTTCTGAATCCCAAACAATTCGATTAGGGGTTAGTACACAAAGATTTAAGGTCATTTCTTCAAATTGTTCT